TTTCTAGTTACTTCGTTCTTTATTTTTATTTGAAAAGATCCCGAGGAAAGGTTTTTTGTTTCTACCGAGCTAACAATAGGTTGATGTCTCTAGTAAACCAAAGTCACCATTTACTAGCTATTTTGATTCTATTTCTTCTCTACAAATAAAAAATGGAAAATTTAGTTACGATTAGAAACCTTCTTTTTATCTTCATCCATGGACCTTTATACTCATTAAATTCGAAATATTAGTTCAATTGAAAATTATGTTTCGTAATTTCATAATCAAATTTCTCACTTTATAGGTGACTATTGGATAAAAATCGCGATAATTTTTATTTTTTTCTCGAATATGTGATTGAGAGAGAAAGGATAAAATCCTTTCTATTTTAGGAAATAAAGTTTTTAATCGGAATAGGAATCAAACTGAAAGCAAAGATCCTTTAACTATTAAAGGGTTAGAAAAACGAATCACACTTTTACCACTAAACTATACCCGCTACAGTGTGATTATTGTATACAACTGGATCTTTTGTCGAACAGGGAAATTGGACAGAATAATAGTAAATTAATAAAGTTAGTATCCTCTCAAAAGACTCAAAATTCTAGTTTTGATCTTTTTTGTTTTCATATATCGAACTAGAATTTCTTCACTTTTTATTCTTGCTTGAAGGTTTTGTATTCCGCTTTCTAATTTTCTGATTTTATAGAATACTAAGCTGTTTTCCAATCAGATAAACCATTCTTGTTTATCTAGAATCTATTTAATTTAAAATGCAATTTTGTTTTCTTTGAACAAAGAAGGCCCGGTTAGGGGCTGAACAGGCCGGGCCGTGGTAATAAAATAATAAAAAGAAAGACGGGCCCTTTGAACAAGATCAAAAAGGGATAATTCTTTATTTTTTATTGTTTTGTTGACACTTTACAGCCCCTTTTTGATTTAACTTTTTTTTTTAACGAAATAAAATTGCTGTTAATGTTAAAAAGTGTACATATCTATATAATAATAATAAATATTCCTTCCTTTTTGTGTAATTTAACAGCATCTTCAATTGGGAGAGATGGCTGAGTGGACTAAAGCGGCGGATTGCTAATCTGTTGTACGAGTTATTCGTACCGAGGGTTCGAATCCCTCTCTTTCCTCTTCCGTCGATGACTTTAGTTTTTTCCAAATTGTCAAAATACTTTCTGTTCCTAGTTAAACATAAAAAAATCTTCAAAAAATGTAAAAAAAGATACCTTTTATTCTTCACGCCCAGGATTACGTCCTGGATCATTAGATAGGAATCCAAAGATGAAGAGAGAAACAAAAAATATCACTACTGTGTAAACGAAGAGTTTGAGAGTAAGCATTCTAAAATCTCCAAAATAATTTTTTTTTCGAAAAAAAAATAGAATAGGTTCTACAGTTTTCTACCGCATATCCTCTGTGAATATCAATAACCAAATTCGAAATAGAAAAAGAGTTTTCCATTAACCAAAACCTAAATATCTTTTAGATCCGATTAATTGTTAGAATTTATTATCAACTAAAGTAAAGCAGTCATTTTATCGTCGATTTTAAAATTAAATATTTTATCGAAAACTTACAGCAGCTTGCCAAACAAAAGCTAAGAGAAAAAATAGCACAGGTATGACGGGCATAATATCTACGATTGGATTCAAAAAAGCATAGGCCTCGGGCAATTTTCCGAAGAAAAAGCTACTTGAATATGAAAAAAAGGGATAATGGCAGATTCCTATCAAACTACAAATATTAAGCATAGCAGGCGTTTTGTTCTGTGAGATAATTCCATTTTGATTGAGTTTTTTATAGAATATAATAAATAAAAGGAAAAGGGAAAATAAAGGGAGACAAAGAGTCCCTCTTTTCTTTTTGAATCCACCCAATCAAAAGTCCTCCAATTCTCAAAAGAGAATAGAAGAAATCATACTTTTCATACAATATCTTAATTGAATTCTATCTAATGATCAATAAATTAAGTTACATTCTCTATTTACACGTATTAAAATATTAATAACAAATTAATCTACTTTATAGCTATTTATCTTGTACTTGGAGTTGACAAAAAATCAATATTAATATTATTGATTCTTCGTGTAGAATAGAAATCTAAATGGGGCGTGGCCAAGTGGTAAGGCAACGGGTTTTGGTCCCGCTATTCGGAGGTTCGAATCCTTCCGTCCCAGAGCATATCCTTTATTCATAAATATTCATAAATTGAACCAATGACTATTCATGATTCCCTAATGGAATCAATTCCATACTGGTTCCAAATTAGAAAAATGTTAATGTTATAGTAAAACATCGTTTGAAACGATGTGGTAGAAAGCAACGTGCGACTTGAAGGACATGATCCGCTGTGTATTCCTTCTTCTATCCACCATCTTCTATTTCTATAGTTCTATAAGAAACGAAGGTGCTCTTGTCTCGACATCCGTTGGGATGGTATCCACGATGGAGCTCGAATAGGAAGTATTCATTTTTTTCTCGGAACAAGAATCTAGGGTTAATGTAA